GGCGAATACAACCAACTATCATTAAGAATTTCATCTTTTGACCAAAAACAAGCAAGAGGCGGAATACCACAAAGAGAAAGTGTACCTAATAAAAAAGAAGTTTTGGTAATCGGTACATGTTTTGTTAAACCACCCATAAGAACCATATTCTGACTTTTATCTGGAGAATAGCCAACAACAGTTTCCATTGAATGAATAACGGACCCAGACCCTAAAAACAATAATGCTTTGGAATAAGCATGAGTAATCAAATGAAATAAAGCACTTCGATAAGACCCCATTCCTAGCGCTAACATCATATAACCCAATTGAGACATTGTCGAATAGGCTAAACCCCTTTTAATGTCTTTTTGAGCAAGAGCTAAAGTAGCTCCTAATAATAGTGTTATTATGCCTATCAAGGAGATTAAATTCATTATATGGGGTATAACCATGAAAAGAGGGAGAAGGCGGGCGACAAGAAAAATCCCCGCTGCTACCATAGTAGCAGCGTGTATAAGAGCAGAAATAGGAGTGGGTCCCTCCATAGCATCGGGTAACCACACATGAAGGGGAAATTGTGCAGACTTAGCAACCGCACCGGCAAATAATAAAGCAGCACACAAAGTAACAAAGGAAAAATGAACTTGATTATTATAAATCAAGTTATTGAGTATTTCGAATAAATCCCGAAATTCAAAACTACCTGTTATCCAATAAAAACCTAAAATTCCTAATAAGAATCCAAAATCGCCTACACGATTAGTTACAAATGCTTTTTGACAAGCATTTGCCGCAGAAGGTCGCGTAAACCAAAACCCTATTAATAGATAGGAACACATTCCAACCAATTCCCAAAAAAAATAAATTTGTATCAAATTTGAACTAGTAACTAATCCCAACATGGAAGTACTGAAAAAACTCATATAAGCAAAAAATCTCAAGTATCCTTGATCGTGAGCCATATAATTATCACTATAAATAAGAACCGTGATTCCAACAGTAGTAATTAACATTGACATAATAGAAGTAAGTGGATCGATCAGGCAGCCGAATTCTAAAGAAAAATCATTATCGAGGGTCCAAGACCATATATATTGGTGGATAGAACTGCTATTTATTTGCTGAATAGATAGATTAGTTGAAAAAATCATGACTATACTTAACAATAAAATACTTGGAAAAGCCCACATACGACGAAGATTTTTTGTTGCTGTCGGAAAAAGAAGAAGTCCCACTCCTATTAACATAGGAACTGGAAGTACAACGAAAGGTAAAATCCACCCATATTGATATGTTTGTTGCATAAAAAATTTTAAATTCGTAATTAATTCGTTCCGATTTATCGGATTTTACTTCTTTTGAAAGGAGTCAATAAAAAAATGAAAATATACACTAACTTAAATATTAAAATATAGAATTTATTAATTTGTATTTCGTTTTACTTAATTCTTTCTAAATTTCTTCTAAATATTTCAAATATTCAAATCAAGAAGTTCCAATGGGTCAACTCATATGAAAGACAAAGATTAATTAAGAGTCTCCTTTTAATTTTCAAATTAAAGTCAAATTTTGACAAGTTACTAAAAATATTCTTCCTTTTTTTTTATTTTTAGAAAAATTTTATGCGATTTTACCATATCGTTCATAGGCCGTTTTTTTAGAATTTTAGAAAAAAATTCTCTAGAAAAGCGCAGATTTTTTTTGAACAATAAATGTCTTTCACATCCAGCTATACCAACGAGTAATCTCTTAATTTTTATTTAAATGGCAGTTCCAAAAAAACGTACTTCTGGATCAAAAAAGCGTATTCGTAAAAATTTTTGGAAAAGGAAAGGCTATTGGGCGGCGTTAAAAGCATTTTCTTTAGCGAAATCTCTTTCTACCGGGACTTCAAAAAGTTTTTTGGGGGGACAAACAAATAAAATAAAAAAATAAGTTATTAAGAAATAAAGCAGAAAACCTTAGAACAATCTAAATCAACCTGACTCCAAAGCAGAACCCTTCCCTTTCAAAAAGAAAATTCTCCAATTCCATTTCCTGGTGAATTAATCCATAGGAAATGGAATTCTTCTGTTTACTTTGGCCGAATTCAAACAAAGTGTTTTTTTGTTAAAAAAAACACAAGATACTCCATTTTGAATATTTTTTCTTTCCAGGACGGGAGTCTTATTTTCCCGACCAACCTATTTGTACTATTAAGATTTTCTTTTTTTTTTTACAACTTTATTTTCTATAAATTCTTATATATAGCTGATATATCTCTCGCAATCAATTCACGCAAAAACACTTAATAAAAATATTCTGGATAAATATGTGTGAATTTTGAATAATCGAAAATATTTTTTTGTTCATTGATAAAACAGATTTTTTTGGGGGGAGGGGGGACTTAATTCATAGTAAGACTCGCTGATTTTAGAAGAGCTCAAGCCGAGAAGAGTCTAAAGTCCACAATAAAACTAAAACCCTAAACTAAAATAATGAACCTTGAAGTACATATTTGAACAAACTTTTCTTCATTGATTTTCATCTTTCCTCTAAAATATTGCACCCAATTGAATTCTTAAATCTAGACTATTTCCTGTTCGTAGGTTATTATGGGGTCAAGACAAGCCGCTATGGTGAAATTGGTAGACACGCTGCTCTTAGGAAGCAGTGCTAGAGCATCTCGGTTCGAGTCCGAGTAGCGGCATGGCATGTCATCTCCTAAAAAAATAAATAAAATAGATCCTATAATGAATAATAATGAATTCCATTTCCGATTTTATAATTAAGGAACTTTTTTTATGATATTTTCAACTTTAGAGCATATATTAATTCATATTTCTTTTTCGACTGTTTCAATTCTAATTACAATTCATTTGATAACCTTTTTTGTCGATGAAATCGTAAAATTATATGATTCATCCGAAAAGGGCATGATAATGATTTTTTTGTGTATAACAGGATTATTAATTTCTCGTTGGATTTATTCAAAACATTTTCCACTAAGTGATTTATATGAATCGTTAATCTTCCTTTCATGGAGTTTTTCCTTTATTTATATCGTTCCATATTTCAAAAAAAAGAAAAATATTCTAAACACAATAATTAGTCCAAGTGCTCTTTTTTCCCAGGGCTTTGCTACCTCAGGTCTTTTAACCGAAATACACGAATCCACAATATTAGTACCCGCCCTTCAGTCCGAGTGGTTAATAATGCACGTAAGTATGATGATATTAGGATATGTGGCCCTTTTATGTGGATCATTATTATCAGTATCACTTCTAGTCATTACAATTCGACAAAAGAAAAGATTTTTTTCTACGAATAATCGTTTATTAAATTTAAACGCTTCATTTTTACTTGATAAAGTGCAATACATGCATCAAGGAAAAGAAAAAAATGTTTTACAAAAAACTTATTTTTTTTCTCCAATAAATTATTATAAGTCACAATTGATTCAACAATTGGATTATTGGAGTTATCGGGTTATTAGTCTAGGATTTCTCTTTTTAACGATAGGAATTCTTTCTGGAGCAGTATGGGCTAACGAAGCATGGGGATCCTATTGGAGTTGGGACCCAAAAGAAACTTGGGCCTTTATTACTTGGATCATATTTGCAATTTATTTACATACTCAAACAAATATAAAATGGAAGGGTACAAATTCAGCAATTGTAGCCTTTATTGGATTTCTTATAATTTGGATATGCTATTTTGGAGTAAATCTATTAGGAATAGGATTACATAGTTATGGTTCATTTACATTAACATCTAATTAAATTCAAAAAGGGGGTTCTTACCAATAGGAACCAATAAGAATAGAAAAGCATACAACGTATATCAGATAAAAAACTTTGTGTGAACTAGCGAGAGCCCCGCGAATCAAAGTAGCGGGGCTCTCGCTAGTTCAAATTCATTTTTTTTGATTTAACACAAGAGAAGAAAAAGCCTTCTTTTTGTCATTGTACAACGAAACTTTTTATAAATGTTATAAATGATAAGATCGTTTTTTTTCGTTTTTTTATTAATAAAAAAACTATCTATAAAAAGAATTAGATAGGATAACTTCAACCTTTTCAACTGATAGTGAAAGAACGAAATCTGGGTACATACCAATACCGACTACGGGTAAAAAAATAGAGATTGGAAGAAATAACTCTCGCGGCCCAGAATCAAAAAAATAAGAGTTTCGGCCGTTAAATATCTTGTATCCATAGAACATCTGGCGTAACATAGATAATAAATAAATAGGGGTTAATATAATTCCAATTGCCATTACAAAAGTAATTAGGATTTTTGTCATTAAAAGAAATTTTGGACTAGTAACTAATCCAAAAAATACTATTAACTCCGCAACAAAACCACTCATACCCGGTAATGCGAGGGAGGCCATCGAAAAACTACTGAACATCGTGAACATTTTTGGCATTGGGATAGCTATTCCACCCATTTCGTCAAGATAAAGAAGACGTATTCTATCATAAGTTGTTCCGGCCAAGAAAAAAAGTGCAGCACCGATAAATCCATGAGAGATTATTTGTAAAAGGGCTCCGTTGAGCCCCATATCCGTGATAGAACCAATTCCTATAATTATGAAACCCATATGAGATACAGAGGAATAGGCTATTCTTTTTTTTAAATTCTGTTGACCAAGAGATGTTGAAGCTGCATAAATTATTTGCATTGCGCCTACTATTATCAACCAAGGAGAAAATAGAGAATGAGCATGAGGAAATAATTCCATATTGATCCGAATTAATCCATACGCTCCCATTTTTAATAAGATTCCGGCTAGAAGCATACAAGTACTATAATGTGCTTCTCCGTGGGTATCTGGTAACCATGTATGTAGGGGTATGATTGGTAATTTAACAGCAAAAGCAAGAAAAAACCCAATATAAAATAATATTTCCAAGGCCACAGGATAGGACTGATTAGCCAATATTTCCAAATTTAATGTTGGTGCAGTAGAACTATATAAACCGACGCCCAGAACTCCCATTAAAAGAAAAATAGAACCCCCGGCCGTGTACAAAATAAATTTTGTAGCCGAATACAGACGTTTTTTTCCTCCCCACATGGATACAAGTAGATAAACGGGAATTAATTCTAACTCCCACATGAGAAAAAAAAGGAAAAGATCTCGAGACGAAAATAATCCTATTTGTCCACTGTACATTGCTAACATTAGGAAATGAAATAATCGAGAATCTCGAGTAACCGGCCAAGCCGCTAAAGTAGCTAAAGTAGTAATGAATCCCGTTAGTAAAATAGGTCCTATAGAGAGTCCATCTATTCCTAATCTCCAATGAAAATCCAAAAAAAGGATCCATTTATAATCCTCCATTAGTTGAATTAATGGGTCATCTGGTTGAAAATGATAGCAGAATGCATAAGTCGTTAGAAGAAGCTCTAAGATACACATACATATAGTATACCAACGGATTATTCTATTTCCCCTATGTGGAAGAAAAAAAATGAAGCAACCTGCAAATATTGGCAAAACTGCAATTATTGTTAAACAAGGAAAATGGTTCGTGGTAAAGACAAGATACGCTTGGGCCAGAAAAACCCGTGCTCAATTTAATTTGATTTTGAGCACGAGTTTTGTCGGTAAAAAAAAGAAAATGGGTTCAAGTAGAATTTTATGGAATGTATCAATAAGCTAGACCCATACTGCGAGTTGTTTCATGCCATAAATAAACTCGAACACTCAAAAAATCCGTTGGACACGCAGATTCACACCTCTTACAACCAACGCAGTCTTCGGTCCTTGGGGCAGAAGCGATTTGTTTAGCTTTACATCCATCCCAAGGTATCATTTCTAATACATCAGTGGGGCACGCCCGGACACATTGGGTACATCCTATACATGTATCATAAATCTTTACTGAATGTGACATTGGATCTATACATTTTGAACGTCATAAATTTTCGGTCTAGTAAACTAACTTATAAATGAATCCTCTAGTTAGATACCGGACGAATCAATGAGTGATCATAATCAATTTACTTCCGAATTTCTTTATGAAAAAGGACCAAAATACTTTGATTTTCTGTGTTTTTGCAACCACGACCATACCTTACCTTTACCGCCTCAAATCTATTAATTTGAACTTATTTATAAATATTCAATTTTCGACTGATACAATAATGAATACTATTTATTCAACAAGTTTGATTGGTTAATACGAATTGATTTTCTGTTACGATAAATCGATGAAACAATAGCAGGTCCAATAGCTGCTTCAGCGGCTGCAATAGTTATAACAAAAATTGAAAAAATGTCTCCTCTTAATTGACGATTATCAAAAATATCAGAAAATGTTACAAAATTTATATTAACTGAATTTAACAGAAGTTCAAGGCACATAAGGGCTCTAACCATATTGCGACTTGTGATCAATCCATAGATACCAACAGAAAATAAATAGGCACTCAAAACAAGGATATGTTCGAGCATCATTAATCAACTCCTTATCAAGATCAATTTTGATTCGTTTTAATCTGAACAATGATTCAAAAGATTCGATTCTAACAAATATGAAATAAGGAAATAGATTGGTAATAGATCGATATAAAAAAAAGTCAAGCCTTTTTATTCTATTTTGAAATAGTAATTCAAATTAAGGAATTATACCTTTTGTGTTAGTTAATTGTATTTGAATTTAATTACTTGTTTTAAAGATTTCTTATTGACGAGCTATAGAAATAGCACCTATTAAAGCAACTAAAAGGATTATTGAAATGAGTTCAAATGGAAGAAAAAAATCCGTTGCTAAATGAATTCCAATTTGTTGACTATTACTTATCAAATCTTGTTCTAAAATCTGATTTGATTTTGTAGTCCAGCTGATACCATACCAGGCCGTATCTGGAATAGTAGTAATTAGTGAAATAAAAAGACTTGTACAAATCATTGAAGTAACTCCATCCCCAACCGTCCAAAGATGAAAATCTTTGTAATATTCTGAACCATTCATAAACATCACAGCAAAAATTATTAAAACATTTATAGCTCCTACATAAATAAGGAGCTGCGCGGCAGCTACAAAATAGGAGTTTGATAGAATATATAATAAGGATATACAAAAAAGAACCAATCCCAACGAAAAGGCCGAATAAATTGGATTCGGAAGTAATACTACTGCCAGACTTCCTAATATAAGACCCGATCCTAGAAAGACTAAAAGAAAATCATGTATTGGTCCGGGTAAATCCATTTGATTTTATAAAAAAAATCGAAATATTTCATGTCTTTGTTGACCTGACCAGGAAAAAAGAAGTTATCTTTTTTGTTTATTTTAACATACTTCTTAATTAAATTTCATTTGAATGAATGGGAAAGATTTGGATTGATGTAAATACAGGACTGCTTTTATTTAGTTTCGAAAGCAAAGGTTAAAACTTTCTCTTTATATTTTATATTATTAAATCATTACATTATTCGAATAGAAATATTCGAATAGAAACTCATTTTATTTTAAATAAAAATAAAGCCACAACCCTCACCAACCAATCGTTCTTTTGTATTGACCAAGCAAAAACCTCATTTCTTTAACTCCAAAAAAACCAAAAACGATTTTTTTGAATCGAGAGTTTTATACGTTGTTGAGTTGAGGTAAATTCGAAGAAATTGTTCGAATTGTGTAATCTTCAATTATTGATACCGGTAACCGGCCTAAAGCAATTTGATTATAATTCAATTCATGACGATTATAAGTGGAGAGCTCATATTCTTCGGACATTGATAAACAATTTGTTGGACAATACTCAACACAATTACCACAAAATATACAAATTCCAAAATCAATACTGTAATTAAGTAATCGTTTCTTTCGAATATCCGTTTGCAATTTCCAATCTACAACGGGTAGATCTATAGGACATACACGAACACATACTTCACAAGCAATGCATTTATCAAATTCAAAGTGGATTCGGCCTCGGAAACGTTCTGATGTAATCAATTTTTCGTAGGGGTATTGAATAGTTACAGGTAAACGATTCGAGTGGGACAAGGTAATCACGAAACCTTGACCAATGTACCTGGCAGCTCGTGTTGTTTGTTGACCAGAGTTCAAGAACCGAGTTAGCATAGGGAACATGTCGGAATATCTATAAAAATTTTGACTCGTTTCTTTCTCTTGTTTGAGACAAATTATGAAGACTCTTGTTTGAGACAAGTTATGAAGAATATAATATTCTATTCCTTTACAGTGAAAGAAGTTCGAACGAAGTCGTTAATAATAGATTACCTAAAGAAATAGGTAAAAGAAATTTCCATCCAAGATTTAATAGTTGGTCCATTCTCAGTCTTGGTAAAGTCCATCTTGTTGCAATAGAAATGAACAAGAACAAATAAGTTTTAGCCAGTGTAATAAAGATACTGATTATTGTTCCAAAAACCTTCCCTCTTTTATTTATGTCAAATAACTCAGGACCAAATATATTTGGAATAGAAAGATTCCACCCCCCCAAGTAAAGAACTGTTACAAATAATGAGGAAATTAGTAGATTTAGATATGAAGCAACATAAAATAAGCCAAATTTGATACCCGAATATTCGGTTTGATAACCAGCTACTAATTCTTCTTCTGCTTCTGGTAAATCAAAAGGCAATCTCTCACACTCGGCTAGAGAAGAAATTAGAAAAATGATAAACCCTATAGGTTGACGCCACAAATTCCATCCCCAAAAACCATATTTGGATTGTGTTTCAACTATATCAACTGTACTTAAACTGTTAGATAATCATAGTCGACAATAACATCACTGCTTTCATCGCTATTACAGAACCGTACATGAGATTTTCACCTCATACGGCTCCTCATAGGTCACAAATAAATCTAAGAAACTTTCAACATTATTTATCTTGATGTGTTTGTTGATGTGTTTGTAGGATCTATAGAGAATAAAACTCTTATCCTAAGGCCTAGAATTAGACTAATGGAATTCTGTCTGCTAGATTTATAATTAGAATATAATAAAAAGTGCTTCTGAATTGATCTCATATTTTAAGAATTTTCATTTTTCTTTGTTGATTAAAAACTTTAGCCTTGAATGAAAAAAATACTTTTTAGAGGAATATCACATAGATATTTGATATTTCAACTTCTCATTTTCGATTACGAAAATAAATTTAGGCATTACATAACAAGAATTTTTTATTCCTATTCTCCTTTCTCAGAAAAGAAGCATTATCCCCATTATCAAAAGTAAAAGATTGCTTCGTTTTGATAGTTATTTACTTAATCGGTGGACAGGAACATACTCTGGGTCGAAATCATGGGGAGTACTTCTTAAGAATTTCTACCAACTTAAAGCCCCAATTCGAATTATTTTTCTATAAAAAAATATCCTATTGGATAATTTTCAAAATCTCCATTACTAATCCTTTGTGTATCTTGGTCTTACTAACCATCCACTCGTTTTTTTGAATCTTTCATTAGGATAATACATCTATATAGTATAGAAAAAACCCATACAATTGATCTTTTAAACCCGCTTCAAGCCATGATGACTAATCAGCCAATCTTGGGGTAAACAGCCTTGACTGCTTATGTTTACTTTCACTTAATTCTTGTACATAGGAAATGAGATTTCATTCTTTTAACAGCAAATTTTAAAGTCGTTTTATTTCACTCATATAACTATACTGTTTAATTCATCAACCCAATTATGAATAAAAAAAATACATATTCAAATCATTTGACTTTCTTGTTAGAAAGCAAAGAAATGGGGGAATTTTTATGTCTCACCGAATCACACGCAGAGATATTGATAATACACATAGAGTTAATGGTATTTCATAACTAATTGATTGAGCAGCAGCCCTTAATCCACCTAAAAAAGAATATTTATTATTTGATCCATATCCTGACATAAGCAATCCAACGGGAGCAAGACTTGAAATGGCGATCCATAAAAAAACACCAATACTAAGATCAGCTAGAATAAAACGATAGCTCAAAGGAATTATTGAATAACTTAGTAAAATGGATATGACTGCTATGGCTGGACCAATACTGAATAAACGAGTATCTCCTCTAGATGGAAGAAGATTTTCTTTGAAAAGTAGTTTTGTACCATCGGCTAAAGGTTGAAGAATTCCCAAAGGCCCCGCGTATTCGGGTCCAATACGTTGCTGTATCCCTGCAGATATTTCTCTTTCTAACCAAACAATTACTAGAACACCCAGTGTGATTCCTAATACAAGAATTAAAATAGGGACAAGCATCCATATGATCCCATAAGCTTCTTTTAAGGATTCCAATCTGGAAAACGAATGGATAGCTTCTATTTCTGTTATATCAATTATCATTTCAACGATCAACTTCTCCCATAATGATATCTATACTACCTAGTATCGTCATAATATCAGCCAATTTCATTCTTTTAACTAACTGCGGAAGAATTTGCAAGTTGATAAACCCCGGCGGTCGGATTTTCCATCTCCAAGGAAAAACACTCTGATCTCCGATCAGAAAAATTCCCAATTCTCCTTTTGGTGCTTCGACTCTTACATAAAGTTCTTGCTTGGACAATTCAAAAGTGGGAGAAGGCTTTTTACTAATAAATCGATATTCAAAATCATTCCATTCAGGGTCTTTTAGTCTATCAATATCAAAGCGCCGGCTTTCTAAATTCTCATAGGGCCCCCCTGGAATTCCTTCCAAGGCTTGTTGGATTATTTTTATGGATTCTGTCATTTCACTGATTCGTACTAAATAACGAGCTAATGAATCCCCTTCTTTTTGCCATTTAATTTCCCAATCAAATTCGTCATAACACTCATAACGATCAACTTTACGAAGATCCCACTGTATTCCGGAAGCTCGTAGCATTGGCCCCGATAAACCCCAATTTAGGGCTTCTTCTCCGCCAATAATACCTACGCCTTCAACTCGTTCTAAAAAAATAGGATTTCGTGTAATAAGCTTTTGATATTCAGCAACCCCAGTTAAAAAATAATCGCAAAAATCCAAACATTTATCTATCCAGCCATAAGGTAAATCAGCAGCGACCCCTCCGATACGAAAATAATTATGCATCATGCGCATACCGGTAGCAGCTTCGAATAGGTCATATATCAATTCTCGTTCTCGAAAAATATAGAAAAAGGGTGTCTGTGCTCCAATATCTGCCATAAAAGGGCCAAGCCATAACAAATGGGAAGCGATACGACTCAACTCCAGCATAATAGCTCTAATATAGCTAGCCCTTTTAGGTACTTGAATATTTCCTAGCTGTTCAGGTCCATTTACGGTTATTGCTTCTGTAAACATGGTAGCTAAATAATCCCAACGTGTTACATAAGGCAAATATTGTATAATTGTTCGATTTTCCGCAATTTTCTCCATTCCTCTATGTAAATAACCCAATATAGGGTCACAGTCAATAACATCTTCACCATCGAGAGTAACGATCAGTCGAAGAACACCATGCATTGATGGGTGGTGAGGACCCATATTCACTATCATGAGGTCGTTTCTTGTAATTGGTGTAATCATAAGTTTTTCCCGAGTCAGTCTTCCATGCATTTCTGAAAGTAAAAAGAAGTTCATTAAAATTTAAACGACTAAACTCATCAAATGGTATCATGCTTCAAATTAACGGGTTTTTATTTCTCGAATATCCAACTCATTAATTAATTCTTTATAGCGTCCTCTACTTCTTTTTGACAAATAGGCTAGTAGTTGTTGACGTTTTCCCAAAACTTTGCGCAAACCTCTCTGAGATGAAAAGTCTTTTTTGTGCAACTCCAAATGTGAAGTAAGCCTCCTTATCTTAGTGGTGAAACTGAATATTTGAAATTCAACAGACCCTTTATTTTCTTCGTTTTCTTTTTGAGAAATAATCGAAATGACTGAATTTTTTACCATAACAAAATGCCCCTTTTTCCTTGTACAGATATGACTTTTACCGATCAGTAATAATAATGCTATTAATTTCTCTGTGGGATATACAATAATTTAATCCAAATAACTCCTAATTTTCTGAATTGAAACCAACCAATCGAATTTGAAATTCGATTTAGATAGGAATAGAAAAAAATCGGTACATTTTCGCATCGAAGACCTCAAATCCAGAAGCTTCTGTTAATTCATTTCGAGATCTAATTAAGATTTTATTCATAGTCATTTTATATTAGATACTAGAATGAGATGTGAGACAAGAAAAGCACGTGATCAGGATATTTGTTTAATTTCATATACCCTATAATTATATTATATATAGGGTATATAGAAATAGTGTCTTAGTCACAGAATTTCAATCGCGGATACAGGTATATTCTTAACATACTAAAACGACTGCCGTTGTTGGTATCAAAACAATAACGATTCATACAAGCTAAATCTTCTAATCGATAATTAGGCCAAAGAAAGAGCTTTAATTTCATTAATTCATTTTTTTCTCTACCGAGATGGGTATTGTCATGTGAAACTCGGCTGCTTTTTGTTACGTTCTTTTCATTCCAAAATACTGGATTTCTATCTATATAATTTCTATTCTTTGAACCGAAACAAATTAGAATTCTAACTTTTCTACGACGTTTAAACGATAAAATATTTTCCGGAACAAGTAAATCAAAATTATTTTTGTCTCTATTTTCGGTTATTCTTTGATGTGGTAAAATAGTTTCATCAAAATTTTTCTTAGAAACATATCTTTGCTCTTGATATTTTTGATTAATTTGATGCTTACTCTTATGAAGCAATGAAATACCTATGGTTTGGTACATAATAAATTGTCCATCTTTTTTGCCAGCCAAACGAAGTGGTTCTACGATCAATACTCCTTTTTTCATCAATTCTGAGAGAGTTAAATTATTTTGAATCAACATTATATCCAAACAAATTTCTCTCTTTTGAATGGAGGATATAGTAATTTTTCTTGGATCTATCAGTCTAAGCAGGAGACAGTAGACCTTGATATTATTGATCATTCCTTGATTCAAAGTTGCGTCCCATCTCAATTGAAAAAGCAAATAACGTTTCAGGAAGAAATCAAGTTCTGCTTCTGTATTTCTTTTGTATTGTTTTTTATTTTTCCCCTTTTGCATGTCCGAGCTTGCATACTTTTCTTCAATATCTTTTTGTTGTGAGAGAACGGATTCGCGATCTCCTTGGCTTATGGGTTCTTCTTCATTTCGATGCTTTTTATTCAATGCTATCAACAAATTTCTCTTTTTCTTTTCATTAATCTTTTTATTTTTACTACTATTTAAAAGAAGTAATTTGCTTGGTATAAACCAAGGTTTCATTTTATATGCCTTATAAAGTAACACAAATTCTGGGAAGAGCCAAAATCCCAGATTCGGTATAGGGCGCTTTAGTATTTTTTCATTCATTCCCATCCAATCAAAAAACCCCTTGTGAGAGTTTAGGGAATTGCTTTCTGGAATCATAAGATAAAAAATATCTTTTTTAGAAATTATTTGGGAGTTGTTAGTACGAATTTGAGCATTTTGATTCCTATTGGTATCAATTATGATCCAGGCCTCAATATCCACTTTTTGTCTAAGATAAAAATTGAAAATTTTCCAATCAAAATATTTTCTATCAGCCGGTTTTTCCATATATGGAATATCAACCTGCCCTAGATCATTTTGAATATGGATGTTCCTCCGTATATCAAAAAGGGCTTTTTTGGTCTTGTTATAAGTATAAGAAATTTCTTGGTTCTTATTTCCTTCAAAGGGAGGTCTATAAAAAAAGCATTCCGTTTTATTTTCATAATTAATAAATTTATATGATAAAAGATTATATCTATAGGATTTATAGGATTTTCGAAAATTATCTTTTTCATTAGATAATAAATCTACTTCAGATTGTTTTTTGGAACCAACTAATAGGTTTTTTTCATATGAATGCCCCTTGCTTAAATTTTCCTTTTTAGCTATACAGCGCTGGCGAACTAAAGTTCGCCTTTTTTCTGGTATTAATCTTGACCATCTGATCTGAGATAAATGGTATTGAAAATGCCCCTTTAACCAGTTTTTCCATTGATTCGTTTCATAGCCCGGAAGTTTCTTATTTGCTAATTTCAAATTAACCACTCCTTGTCTTTCAAAAGAATCTTTTATTTTAGGCTTAAGAAAGGGGGGTATTCTTTGATATTGAACAACAGATCTTACTGAGTTACTAATTTTGATTTGTGATAATTTGTAAAATACATAGGCTTGTGACATGTAGGATAAGTCATCAAAAATACGTGAATTTTCTTTAATTTTAATATTACTAATCTTATCAAGTGGCTTTTGTATAGCTGAAATAAACGAAATTGGGGTTTTCTTTTTTTTATTAATTTTTGCTTGTTTTCGTTCATTATTGGAAATCGATTTATCAATAATTTTTTTTGTTAATTTAGTAAAAAGTTCTGTATTTATTCTGGGAATATTAATGGTACATAAAAATGTATCTGTGTAAATTTTTTCAATGAAAATTTTTAAAAGGGAGGGTAGTTTACAGATTAATCGAGCATTTCTTCTTTTTAATATTTGCCATTTTTCAAATCTTTTAGCATTAGAACTTGTTTTCTTAGGACTAAGATTATTTATTCTTGGAGTTACTTTTTTTTTCTCTTTTGAGATTCTTTCTATTTTATTTCGGATTGTACTTGTTCTATCAGTGAGATCCTTCGTTTTTTTTTCTATCAACGGGGAATTTGTCCAACTCCGAGATGCAATTTGACTAAATGATTCGTGAATTATCTGATTGTTTATCCTAGAATCTTTTTCATCTTTAAGTTCGCTTGATTTATATACTTCTCTTAATCTAAACAATAGAATTGGATTTACTTTTGAAAGTTCTTTTGTTATTTTTTTTATAAAAAAAACACCTCCGATAACCCATTTTTTTAGTTCTTTTGAAACGTTTCGAAGTAATTTTGTTTTTTCTTTGAAAACCGTTAGAACTCGAAAATACTTCTTTTTACCTTTTGCTATTTGTTTTTTTAATTCCTTAAAAATGGGTTTAAAAAAAGAAGGACGTTTTCGGGGCGGACCAAAAGGAAGTTCCGCTTCCATTCCCA